AAAGGACATTACTTGAATGCAACTGCGGGTACATGTGAAGAAATGATCAAAAGAGCGGTATTTGCCAGAGAATTGGGAGTTCCTATCGTAATGCATGACTACTTAACTGGGGGGTTCACCGCAAATACTAGCCTGGCTCATTATTGCCGCGACAATGGTCTACTTCTTCACATCCATCGCGCAATGCATGCAGTTATTGATAGACAGAAAAATCATGGTATGCATTTTCGTGTACTAGCTAAAGCATTACGTATGTCTGGCGGAGATCATATTCACGCTGGTACAGTAGTGGGTAAACTGGAAGGGGAACGTGAGATGACTTTGGGTTTTGTTGATTTGTTACGTGATGATTTTATTGAAAAAGATCGAAGTCGTGGTATTTTTTTCACTCAAGACTGGGTATCTATGCCAGGTGTTCTGCCCGTGGCTTCAGGGGGTATTCATGTTTGGCATATGCCTGCCCTAACCGAAATCTTTGGGGATGATTCCGTACTACAGTTTGGTGGAGGAACTTTAGGGCACCCTTGGGGAAATGCACCCGGTGCAGTAGCTAATCGGGTGTCTTTAGAAGCATGTGTACAAGCTCGTAATGAGGGACGTGATCTTGCTCGTGAAGGTAATGAGATTATTCGTGAAGCTGCCAAATGGAGTCCTGAGCTAGCCGCTGCTTGTGAAGTATGGAAAGAGATCAAATTCGAGTTCGAACCAGTGGATAAGCTAGATAAAGAGACAAAATAAGCGCGTATAATTTAGCAATTCCTGTTTGTTCTCCTAATTGATTGCAATGAAACTTGGCCCAATCTTTCTTTTCCTCAAAAAAAGAAAGATTGGGCCGAATAAAAAGAAAGACATCTTATACTAATCCTATAATACTATTCCTATAATACTATGAACTATGAGGGTCTTTGTGTATTTGCATATATCTTTTTTTTATATGTACAGACCTTACAATAGATATACAATACGATATACAAGTATATACAAAATATAAACATAAGAAGATAAGATCGAAGGAAGACTAAACAACTTATCTATTCTATTCTTTATTGTTGGATCCATAGGCTGGGATCCTTGGGATTGGATTGGTGGATAATTTTATATTCCTTAGTTTCAGGCCATAGATCAAGCCAAGGGAAGGATCCCTTCTACCCCTATCCTGTATATTGTCTTTTTCGTTCCCTGTTGTAATAGAAACTCATTTTCTTATTTGACTATATGACACGAGATTCTACGAGACGAGAATTCATTTTGAATTTATGGGAAGAAACAACTATGTATCTTTTTGATGAGAATTGAAAGTTTTACATGAGAGAAACCTGTCTTTATATATCTTTTTTTGAGGAAAAGATTCTATCATAAGATTGAAATGATTCACCAGATTCCTCAAAAGGAGATCTTTTCAAGACTCGCTCGTTTTTCATTAACAATCTTAATGATTGGAGCATAATCATATGCTTCATTTGAATTCTGATGAGAAAGAAAAAAGAAAGAAAAAAGAAATAGGAAAATGATTTTTTCTTCATCGAATGACTATTCATCTATTAGTATTAGGTTTTCATAAAATAGGGGGCGGAAAGAATCTATGGAAAAATGTTGGTTCAATTCGATGTTGTCTAACAAGAAGTTAGAACATAGGTGTGGATTAAGTAAATCAATGGATAGTCTTGATGCTCTTGGACATACCAGTGGAAGTGAAGAAACTATTCTAAATGATGCGGAGAAAAATATTACTAGTTGGCACAGTTCTAGTTTCAGTAATATTAATTATCTAAATTATTTATTTGATAGCAGGAATTTTTGGAGTTTGATCTCTGATCATACTTTTTTAGTTAGAAAGAGTAATGGTGACACTTATTCTGTATATTTTGATATTGAAAATCAGATTTTTGATATTGACAATGCTAGTTCTTCTTTGAGTGAACTAGAGATTCTTTTTCCTAGTTATTTGAATAGTGGATCTAATAGTAGTAATTACTACTATTATTATTCCATGTATGATACTCAATCTAATTGGAATAATCACATTAATAGTTGCATTGATAGTTATCTTCGTTTTGAAATCAGTCTTAAGAGTGACATTTACAGTGGTATCGACAGTTACATTTCTAGTTTCATTTGTACGGAAAGTATAAGTAGTATTGAAAGTGGAAATTCTAGTATCAAAACTAGTATCAGTTATTTCAATAGAAGAGAAAGATCTAATGATTTCGATATAAAGACAAAATACAAGAAGTTATGGGTTCAATGTGAGAATTGTTATGGATTAAATTATAAAAAATTTTTTAGTTCAAAAATGAATATTTGTGAACACTGCGGATATCATTTGAAAATGAGTAGTTCAGATAGAATTGAACTCTTTATTGATCCTGGCACTTGGGAGCCTATGGATGAAGATATGGTCTCTATGGACCCCATTGAATTTCATTCAGAGGAGGAACCTTATATAGATCGCATCTATTTTTATCAAAGAAAAACGGGTTTAACTGAAGCTGTTCAAACGGGCGTAGGTCAATTAAATAGTATTCCCATAGCAATTGGAGTTATGGATTTTCAGTTTATGGGAGGTAGTATGGGATCTGTAGTAGGTGAGAAAATCACCCGTTTGATCGAGTATGCTACTAATCGATCTCTACCTGTCATTATTGTGTGTGCTTCTGGAGGAGCACGCATGCAAGAAGGGAGTTTGAGCTTGATGCAAATGGCTAAAATATCTTCTGCTTCATATGATTATCAATCAAAGAAAAAGTTATTCTATGTATCAATCCTTACATCTCCTACAACTGGCGGAGTTACAGCAAGTTTTGGTATGTTGGGAGATATCATTATTGCTGAACCTAATGCCTACATTGCTTTTGCGGGTAAAAGAGTAATTGAACAAACATTGAAAAATACAGTACCCGACGGTTCACAAGCGGCTGAGTATTTATTCCATAAGGGCTTATTCGACCCAATTGTACCACGTAATCCTTTAAAAGGTGTTCTGAATGAGTTATTTCAGCTACATGGTTTCCTTCCCTTGAATCAAGATTAAAAAAAGATTTTAAAAAAGATTGAAATTCTTCATTTTCAAATGGAAGTATAGCACTAGCTTCAGTTATTTTTCTTTGTAGCGAATAAGCATTTAGTTCATTCTAATGAAAAAAACAAAACTAAGAAGATGGTGTTTTCTTTGGGTACATCAGTGATAAATGTAGTAAGAGTCAAAAGTTTTGGATAATGACTTTTTGCCCCGGATCCTTTTTTTATTCTACCTCTCTTCCTGATTAGGAATAAGCATCCCTCTATCGACAAGATAAAAAAGAATTTCTTTCTCCTTCCGAGAAATCCGGGAAAGAAAAATAAAATATGAAATAAAAAGAAAGAAGAAATCTCAAATCAAATAAAGAAAATAGAAATATTCAAATAACAAATAAGAAGAATATAGAAGTTGTTTCTATTTAGCGAGAACCCCCGTTTTTCACTAGGAATCCCTTTTTGTTGAATAAGATTGGTTAAAGTCGGGAACTCATAAGAAACTCTTTTCTATCTTTCCTTTCAAAACAAAAAAGGTGTTTTGAAAGGAAAGATAGAAAGACGATGAAGATAAGGATGGGAGAAGAAGAATCCAATTTCTGAAAGCGGATTCTCATACATATTCGTGTAGAAAGAGGAATAGGTACACTTCATTTAGTTCTACATTCGTTATTTATTCTGAAATACTTCATATTAAGATTATCTTAATATTCTTTCTAATAGATAGACTTATCATAAGATATCTTTATAATTAGAATTTAGAATTATAATAGGTACAAATATGAAATCGAGGTACCCATTCTATGATAGATTTGAACTTTCCCTCTATTTTTGTTCCTTTAGTGGGCCTAGTCTTTCCGGCAATCGCAATGGCTTCTTTATTTCTTTATGTCCAAAGAAATAAGATTGTTTAAATACGATGGGACCAAATCTCATCAATTTCTTTCAACACTGGATCATCATACAGATACTCTTTTCATGTAATATGGTAGGATATATGATATGTGGCCTTTCCGAAAACAAATAGTTGTTTTGTTATGTATGCCGATGCATAATATACGCATTAATGCGTGTATATGCGATTATAGCTTAATCAATGAAATGATTAAATTCAAAATGATCATCAGCAAATCTTTTTTGAAAAAGATTTGAAATAGAAACTCAATGTATCTAACCAATTCTTCCTAAAGGTTCCCGTCGGAATGCTGCTAGTTGATGAAAGTTACTTCGGGATCAAGCAATAAAAATCGAGTCAAATCCATTTGAGTTATTCTCTCAATTCCAATCGAATGCAACTGGATCTAGTATAGTATGAACTGGCGATCAGAACATATATGGATAGAACTTATAACGGGGTCTCGAAAAACAAGTAATTTTTGCTGGGCCTGTATCCTTTTTTTAGGTTCACTAGGATTCTTAGTGGTTGGAACTTCCAGTTATCTTGGTAAAAATCTGATATCCGTATTTCCGTCTCAGCAAATTCTTTTTTTCCCACAAGGGATCGTGATGTCTTTCTATGGGATCGCAGGTCTATTCATTAGTTCTTATTTGTGGTGCACAATTTCATGGAATGTAGGTAGTGGTTATGACCGATTTGATAGAAAAGAAGGGATAATGTCCCTTTTTCGTTGGGGATTTCCTGGAAGAAATCGTCGTATCTTCCTTCGTTTCTTTCTGAAAGATATCCAATCAATCAGAATGGAGGTGAGAGAGGGTCTTTTTCCTCGCCGTGTCCTTTATATGGAAATCAGGGGCCAAGGAGCCATTCCCTTGACCCGTACTGATGAGAATTTGACTCCACGAGAAATTGAACAAAAAGCTGCCGAATTGGCCTATTTCTTGCGCGTACCCATTGAAGTATTTTGAAATGAACTGAAGAAGAAATCTCAGCATGAGAGAAGGAACTTAATACATCTCAAAAGCAGGAGGACGTATATGGACTAAGAAAATATAATAGAACTAATGAAATAAAATAGATTAAGGAGAATAGAAACTATTTGTACACAAAAACTATTTTGTATACACATGGCGTCCAGCTTCATTCTTTATACTAGTAAAAAGAAAAGAGTCTAATAAGTATAGATTCATCAAATATCCTAACATTTCTTTTCTTTTCGTAAAACATAATTCCTCTTTTTAGGCCTTTGAATTGATACCCTATCCCCGCGCTGCGGTTAGACAGTGAAATCTTTCGAAATAGAAAGAAAAGAATTAAAGGATCCGGTAGGTTTCGTCTTTAAATCCGAATTATATTCGTTAGTTCAAATGGGTTTTCGAGTCTTCATCGAAAGGAAGAAATGAAGAGGAAATCGGTTACAATTTGCCTAATTGAGATCTCTGGAATATGGAAAGAATATTTACTTCTTTTTTTTTCATTCGAAAAGGGCCCTTCTTCTATGTTCTATTCTAGATCCAAAGACTCAATTCTTACACAAAAACAAAAATAGGAAAAGAACCATAGGTTCGATACCTTGTTCTTGTTAGAGTTATAGGCTCTTGTTATCTAATTCGTGCTTCATAGAAATCTCAGATAGAATCGACGAATGAAACAGGTTCATTAACAATTCACATCACGGATACAGAATGAAAAAAAAGAAAGCATTGGCTTCCCTCCCATATCTTGTGTCTATACTCTTTTTGCCCTGGTGGGTTTCTCTCTCATTTAAGAAATGTCTAGAAACTTGGGTTCTTAATTGGTGGAATACCAGGCAATCCGAAATCCTTTTGAATGATATTCAAGAGAAAAATGTTCTAGAAAGATTTATGGAATTAGAAGAACTATTCCTGTTGGACGAGATGATAAAGGAGTACTCGGAGACACATATGCAAAGGCTTCGTATAGGAATGCACAAGGAAACAATACAATTGGTCCAAAGACACAATGAATCTCATTTCCATATCATTTTGCATTTCTCTACAAATCTAATCTGTTTCGCTATTCTAAGTGGTTATTTTTTTCTGGGTAATGAAGAACTTTTCATTCTAAATTCTTGGATTCAGGAATTTCTCTATAACTTAAGTGATACAATCAAAGCTTTTTCGATTCTTTTAGTTACTGATTTATGGATCGGATTTCACTCGACCCATGGTTGGGAACTAATGATTGGTTCGATCTACAACGATTTTGGATTGGCTCAGAATGATCAGATTATATCTGGTCTTGTTTCCACTTTTCCAGTGATTCTAGATACAATTGTGAAATATTGGATCTTCCATTTTTTAAATCGTGTATCTCCTTCGCTTGTAGTAATTTATCATTCAATGAATGAATAATTCATTAGATCTTTTGATATCAATAAAATCAGAATCTTTCTTCATGTATAAATAAATCATTTTTCATCTTACTTATTCTTTATACTTCTACCTTTTCAATTCAAGGTATTCATACTATATTTCACCAGTACAATTCTTTCAGTACAATCAATACAATGGCAAACTTGTGGATAGGGAATTCTACTAGTTACCTATCAAATTTATTGTAGAAATTCCGGGGATCAATGATTGGACCATGCAAAATAGAAAGACTTTTTCTTGGGTAAAAGAACAGATGACTCGATCCATTTATGTATCGATCATGATATATGCAATAACTCGAGCATCTATTTCAAATGCATATCCCATTTTTGCGCAGCAGGGTTATGAAAATCCACGAGAAGCAACTGGGCGAATTGTATGTGCCAATTGCCATTTAGCTAATAAGCCCGTGGATATTGAAGTTCCGCAAGCTGTGCTTCCTGATACTGTATTTGAAGCAGTTGTTCGAATTCCTTATGATATGCAACTTAAACAAGTTCTTGCTAATGGTAAAAAGGGAGCTTTGAATGTAGGAGCTGTTCTTATTTTACCTGAGGGATTCGAATTAGCCCCCCCCGATCGTATTTCTCCCGAAATGAAAGAAAAGATGGGCAATCTTTCTTTTCAGTGTTATCGTCCTAATAAAAGAAATATTCTTGTGATAGGTCCTGTTCCCGGTCAGAAATATAGTGAAATCGTATTTCCTATTCTTTCCCCCGACCCTGCTACGAAAAAAGACGTTCACTTCTTAAAATATCCCATATATGTAGGTGGGAACAGGGGAAGGGGTCAGATTTATCCTGATGGTAGCAAGAGTAACAATACAGTTTATAATGCTACATCTGCTGGTATAGTAAGCAGAATAGCACGTAAAGAAAAGGGGGGATATGAAATAACCATAGTTGATGCTTCAGAAGGACGTCAAGTGGTTGATATTATACCTCCAGGACCAGAACTTCTTGTTTCAGAAGGTGAATCCATCAAGCTTGATCAACCATTAACAAGTAATCCAAATGTAGGAGGTTTTGGTCAGGGAGACGCAGAAATAGTGCTTCAAGATCCATTACGAGTCCAAGGCCTTCTGTTATTCTTGGCATCTGTGATTTTGGCACAAATCTTTTTGGTTCTGAAAAAGAAACAGTTTGAAAAGGTTCAGTTGTACGAAATGAATTTCTAGATCTAGAGATTCCTTAA